ATAGTATTCAAGATCCTCTCTTTTCGATTATCTAATAAATCACTTAATGAAAGTAGATTATCTTTACATTCATTTTTTTATTTCAAAAATTCCATGGTCCCTTCCCGAACCAAACATGAATCTTTCGATTCATTTGGCTCTCATGCTCAATTATTTCTTATTTATTGGGAATTAATTCCCATATATATATTTTTTTTTTCTAATGTAATGAGCTTACCCTCTCCCTCTCTTCTCTATTCATATTCCAATATATCGAAACTGATTACTAATCCAAGACCGGAATATTCGGAGGATTCTTCTGACCAACATAGAAAATATATAAAAAAACAAAAAAGTATAATAAATAAAAGATTTACATATGATTTCGAATTTCTAATTGTACTTAGAATTTTATAATGTATAATTGTAATTTGTCAGCAAAGTTGTTTCTTTTTTTTTTTTTCTTCAAATTCAAAGAATTCTTCTCCCTTTATACATAGGTCATCGATTCAGCATTGGAAAAAGGGGCTCAAATCGTTTTATCGACATGAGTGTTTTATATCGAAAAAACATTTTTTTTATATTATTTTTTATATTTATAATATTTATAGTAGTAGAAAGAGTACCCTGCTGCATCTGAACTTCAAACGATTTGGCCTTAACCATGTTAATGGTCCCAGATTATTGGTTAATAGAGAATCAAAGTCGATGTACCAATGAATCACGAAATGCTATGGTTCTTAAATATGATTTTAAAAATTTATTCAGAAGTAATTCGCGGGATCATGCACTCTTTTCTTTCCTAGTTATAATGAAAAAAAGTACAACTGGGTGAATCCAACCTATTCTTGAAATAAACAACTCGCACACACTCCCTTTCCAAAAAAAATCAATACACCAAGGACTACGCTTAGATTTATTGGATTTGTTGCTAAAATATCGGTATTAACCCCGAAACTCCCGGCGGATGGCCAGTGACCCAAGGAAACGAAAGAATCGGTTACATTTTTCATATGATCTCCTATTTCATTTTAGATAGACTAAAAAAAAAAGAACTCGGTTCTTTTTTTTGTATTATATCACTTTGACTCCTTTTCCATTTATTCTATCATATTTATATTATTCTAATTATTCTAATTCTATGTCTATGTATTTTTTTTTTCAATTGAAAATTCCCAATAATCAATAATAATAATTCTTATTAGAATTAGGGGGCAGGTTTCATGTCAATGGCAAAATACCTCATTTGTTGCAACACTCCCTTAAAACAATAAAAAAAAAACAAGAAAAAGGTTTCTCTTGAACTAAGAAGGGGAAGGAAGAAAGCGAGTCAGTGTGATAATTCCTCATCCTCAAATTAATCCTTCCCATGGATTATTGTCCCAACGAATAATTAATTGTAGGGGCGAAATCTTGATATAATTCGAAAAAGCGGGGAGTAAGTCCCAAGTCATAAAATAGAAAATAAGAAAAAAAAATACAAAATTCTCATGTTTTATAGGATTAAACAAAGGGATTCGCAAATAAAAGTGCCAATGCTACAACCAGCCCATAAATTGTTAAAGCTTCCATAAAAGCCAAACTAAGCAATAAAGTACCTCGTATTTTTCCCTCTGCCTCGGGTTGTCTCGCGATACCTTCTACAGCTTGGCCCGCAGCAGTACCTTGACCAACTCCAGGTCCAATAGAAGCAAGCCCGACAGCCAACCCAGCAGCAATAACGGAAGCGGCAGAAATCAGTGGATTCATGATAAGTTCCTCGCACCAAAATAAAGAAATGGTTAATGATACAATCATCCAATGAATTTTGATTTAATTATATTATTCCAGCGCTAAGATTCAACCTGCCGAAGTAACTAAGACCTCCGAATGGAAGTGGGAAGATTATTGAACCGTCAGAACCATTTTTCGATATCTTTTTTTTTTAGTTCCTATCCACTGGATTTTTGTGAATCCGCGCATACTTTGTTCTTCCATTTCTTTTTTCCAACCCATTCTTTGCTTTCAATTCTTCGTTTTTGTCTTTATTTTATCTCTTTATTCATTCAATTCAGAGTCAAAGACGAAACAGAAGAACTCCTATTCTTCTATTGGAATCCCTATCTAAATCCACAGTAGTAGGCTGGATTAGATATATTTTGAATTCGTATATAACTAGTCAATATCTAATATGCCATATACATGTGTTTCTTACATAATGTAAACCAACTCTTCATATCTTAGATTCAATTGGATTCTAGAATTATTCCTCAAAGGATAGACAAAAGCTGGCTTATAGCCAATTAGATTCCATATACCTAATTCTACCCCCCCCCTTTTTTTTTTATTTTTTCCTAATCATTTTTTTTGAATATCGTTTTTTGTAAATTCGTCTCTTCCTTTTATTTATCATTATCTCACATCTAAACGGACGAACTGAATCATTGCATAAAAATAAAAAGCATAAAAATAAAAAATCAATATTAGTATTTGATTGAGCTAAGTTCATGCAATTTTATTTTATTAATAAAAAATGGATTTTGGTCAATCATTGAATTGAATGAAATTGACTGAAATGGGAATCATTCTATAGAAAGAACAACTTTTTAAAATCATAGACCCCAATACACATACCCTAAAAATTCCTATTCTAATTAGGAATCATAATATTGAAATTGAATAAACAAAAAAAAACAATATCAATATTAGGAAAAAGATCTTTTAGATTAGATCTCTTTCCTTTTTTTTTTATTATAATTCTCTAATATCGTAATCTTTTTTTTTGTTATTACTCTAGATCGTCGTATTTGTATATTTATGGTCCCTAAGTAAGTAGATTATCTTGAGTTGCGCATACATTGCATTGGACTAAGCTAAGCTAAAAAAAATAGACTATTTCAAAAACAAAAACTAGTCAATGATGACCCTCCATGGATTCGCCTATATAAGCCGCAGCTAAAGTTGCAAAAATAAGAGCTTGAATCCCACTTGTAAATAATCCAAGGAACATGACAGGTATAGGAACGACTGAAGGTACTAAAGAAACAAGAACAACAACTACTAATTCATCAGCTAATATATTCCCGAAAAGTCGAAAACTAAGTGATAAGGGTTTTGTGAAATCCTCTAAAATGTTAATGGGTAAAAGAATTGGAGTTGGTTGAATGTATTTACTGAAATACCCTAATCCTTTTTTGGAAAGACCCGCATAGAAATATGCTACTGACGTGAGTAAAGCTAAAGCAACAGTAGTATTTATATCATTCGTGGGTGCGGCTAACTCTCCATGAGGTAATTGTATGATTTTCCAAGGTAAAAGAGCACCCGACCAGTTAGAAACAAAAATAAATAGAAACATAGTTCCAATAAAGGGAACCCATGGACCATATTCTTCTCCAATCTGAGTTTTGCTCACGTCTCGAATGAATTCAAGAACATATTCGAAGAAATTTTGACCGGCGGTTGGAATGGTTTGTGGATTCCGAACAGCGATAACGGCGGAACCTAATAAGATAGCAATTACAACCCAAGAGGTAATAAGTACTTGGGCATGGACTTGGAAACCCCCTATTTGCCAATATAAATGTTGGCCTACTTCCACACCAGAGATCTCGTATAACCCATTTAGTGCGTTGCTGGAACATGATATACCATTCATATTGCCCTCTGACAGAAATAGAACTTTACTTAAAAAAAAGGAATTATTTTGATTCAATCTTCTCTTGCCTACCCAAATTCTATATTTTTTTGACACCGACTAAACTAATCACACAATATTCACGGTTTTTTTATCTATTTTGTGCGATTCAGGATATAGTAACCGATTCCATAGATCTATGTAGTTCCAAAAAATAATTTATTTATCTTATTATTAATCAAGGATTTCGTATATAGCTAGAATGACCCTCACAAATTGCGACTACTAATTTGTTAAGAATTAATCGAATTGAAGCTATAGCATCATCATTTGCTGGAATCGAAATATCTGCGAGATCGGGATCACAATTTGTATCGATTAAACAAATTGTTGGAATTCCCAAAGTGATACATTCTCGAAGAGCCGTATATTCTTCTTGCTGATCAACGATGATTACAATATCGGGCAATCTCGTCATATATTTAATCCCGCCCAGATATGTTTGCAAGCGAGATAATTGTCTCTTCAACACAGCTGCATCTCTTTTCGGAAGACGATTGAGACCCCCCGTCTTTTGTTCTGTTCTCAAGTCCCTGAACTTATGAAGCCTCGTTTCTGTAGTGGGCCAATTTGTTAACATACCACCGAGCCATTTTTTATTAACATAATGACACCGAGCCCTTATTGCAGCCCGCGCCACCGAATCAGCTGCTTTATTTTTTGTACCAACAATTAAGAATTGTTTTCCCTTACTTGCTGCATCAAAAACTAAATCACAAGCTTCTGATAAAAAACGAGCAGTTCTAGTCAGATTTGTAATATGAATACCCTTACGTTTTGCAGAGATATACGGCGCCATTCTAGGATTCCATTTCCTAGTACCATGACCAAAATGAACTCCTGCTTCCAACATCTCTTCCAAATTTATGTTCCAATATCTTCTTGCCATTTCTCTTCACACTTCCTCTCTCTCTCTTTTTTTTTTTACTTAAAAAAAAAAGAGAGACAAGACACCCTGAAATAAATAATAGTTCCGATGGAACCTTCTCTTCTACCGGGGATTGGTCGTTTATCCACGAGCCAAGCCATTACTTTCTATTCATTATTCTCTTTATTACTATTAACAAATTAACAAATCAAATGACCACAACAAAATAAATACTTAAGAGGACGAATCCACTCCTCTTATCTTAAGAATCGTTAAATTCTATACCTATAAAAGAGCGGCCTGATGTATCATGTAAATTGTTTGAAATGCAAGAGTCAAATAATTCTCTGTGGTGGAAGAAAATATCTCTCATTTCTCCCCCGAAGAAATTCTTTTTTTTTTTCAAAAGAATGTTGTTATGTTGCCGTGACCGGTGCACTAATCCTTTGAATCCGGTACCAGCGGGTATCATACCCC